CTATAAACTCATTTTCTTATTTTCTTATTTAACTCTATGACACGAGATTCTAGGAGAATCTCTTTCTCTTTTATGGGAAGAAACAACTATGTATCTTTTTGATGAGAATTTATAGTCTTAAATGAGAGAAACCTATCTTTCGATTTTTTTTTGAGAAAAATATTCTATCATAATCACAATCAGAATAGATATTTAAATGATTCATCAGATTCCCCAAAAGTAGAATTTTTTGTTTTCAAGACTCGCTCATTTTTCATTAACAATCTTAATGATTGGATTATATGCTTCATTTGAATTATGATGAGAAAGAAAAAGAAAGAAAAAATAAATAGTAAAAAAATTTTCTTCATAAAATGACTATTCATCTATTAGTATTAGTTTTTTATCAAATAGGGGACAGAAAGGCTCTATGAAAAAATGTTGGTTCAATTCGATGTTGTTTAACAAGAAGTTAGAACATAGGTGTGGACTAAGTAAATCAATGGATAGTCTTGATGCTCTTGGACATACCGGTGGAAGTGAAGAACCTTTTCTAAATGATGCGGAGAAAAAGATTCCGAGTTGGGACAATTCTAGTTTAAGTAATATTAATTATATAAATAATTTATTTGATAGCAGGAATATTTGGAGTTTGATCTCTGATGATACTTTTTTAGTTAGAAATAGTAATGGTGACAGTTATTCTTTCTATTTTGATATTGAAAATCAGATTTTTGATATTGATAATGCTATTTCTTTTTTGAGTGAACTAGATATTTTTTTTTCTAATTATTTGAATAGTGGGTCTAATAGTAATAATTACTACTCTTATTATTCTATGTATGATACTCAATCTAATTGGAATAATCACATTAATAGTTGCATTGATACTTATCTTCTTTTTGAAATCAGTCTTAATAATGACATTTACAGCGGTATCGACAGTTACATTAAGAGTTTCATTTGTACGGAAAGTGAAATAAGTAGTATTGAAAGTGAAAATTTCAGCATTGAAAGTGAAAATTTGAGTATTGAAAGTGAAATATCTAATAATTTCGATAGAACTATAAAATACAAAGAGTTATGGGTTCTATGCGAGAATTGTTATGGATTCAATTATAAAAAATTTTTTAGTTCAAAAATGAATATTTGTGAATACTGCGGATATCATTTGAAGATGAGTAGTTCAGATAGAATCAAACTTTTAATTGATCCTGGCACTTGGGAGTCTATGGATGAAGATATGGTCTCTATAGACCCCATTGAATTTTATATTGAATTTGATTCAGAGGAGGAACCTTATAGAGATCGCATACCCTTTTATCAAAGAAAAACAGGTTTAACTGAAGCTGTCCAAACGGGCATAGGTAAACTAAATAGTATTCCCATAGCAATTGGAGTTATGGATTTTCAGTTTATGGGAGGTAGTATGGGATCCGTTGTAGGTGAGAAAATCACCCGTTTGATCGAGTATGCTACTAATCGATCTCTGCCTGTCATTATTGTGTGTGCTTCTGGAGGAGCACGCATGCAAGAAGGGAGTTTGAGCTTGATGCAAATGGCTAAAATATCTTCTGCTTCATATGATTATCAATTAAAGAAAAAGTTATTCTATGTATCAATCCTTACATCTCCTACAACTGGCGGAGTTACAGCAAGTTTTGGTATGTTGGGAGATATCATTATTGCTGAACCTAATGCCTACATTGCGTTTACGGGGAAAAGAGTAATTGAACAAACATTGAAAACGATAGTACCCGACGGTTTACAAGTGGCTGAGTATTCATTCGATAAGGGCTTATTCGACCCAATCGTACCACGTAATCCTTTAAAAGGTGTTCTTAATGAGTTATTTCAGCTACATGGTTTCCTTCCCTTGAATCAAGATTAAAAAAAAAAATATTTTCAAAAGGAAGTATAGCACTAGGTTCAGTTATTTTTCTTTATATCAAAGAAGCTTTTAGTTCATTGTAATCAAAAAAACAAAACTAAGAATCTTTGGGAACATCAATTATAAGTGTAGTAAGAGTAATAAGTTTTGGATAATGACTTTTTGCCCCGGATCTCTTTTTTATTCTACCTCTCTTGCTGATTAGGAATAAGCATCCCTCTAAAGAAAGAAAAATATCAAATCAAATAATAAATAAGAAGAATATAAGAATATAGAAGTTCTTTCTATTTACCGAGAACCCCTTTTTCACTAGGAATCCCTTTTTGTTGGATAAGATTGGTTAAAGTCGCGAACTCATAAGAAACTTTTTTCTATCCTTTCTTTCAAAACATCTTTTTTTTGAAAGAAGGGATAGAAAGAAGATAAGGATGGGAAAAGAAGAATACAATTTATTAAAGCGGATTCTCCTACATATTCGTGTAAAAAGAGGAATAGGTACATTCTAAATTCTTTGCACTTTTTGATTATTAAATACTTCATATTTTATCTAATAGATAGACTTATCATAAGATCTATTTATAATTAGAATAGGTACAAATATGAAATCAAGGTACCCATTCTATGATCAATTTGAACTTTCCCTCTATTTTTGTTCCTTTAGTGGGCCTAGTCTTTCCGGCAATTGCAATGGCTTCTTTATCTCTTTATGTCCAAAGAAATAAGATTGTCTAAATACGATGAGACTAAATCTCGTCACAACACTGGATCATCATACAGATACTTTTTAATGTAATATGGCAGAATATAAAATATGCGGCCTTTTCGAAAACAAAAGGAAGAATTTTTATGTATGCCAATGCATAATATACGCGGTTATAACTTAATAAATTAAATAATTCAATTCAAAATGATGAGCAAATTTTTTTGAAAACCTTTTCAATAGAAACTCAATGTATCTAACCAATTATTCCTAATGGTTCACGTCAGAATACTGCTAGTTGATGAAAGTTACTTCGGGATCAAGTAAGAAAAGTTAAGTCAAATCCATTTGGGTTATTCTCTCAATTCCAATCAAATGCAACTGGATCTAGTATAGTATGAACTGGCGATCAGAACATATATGGATAGAACTTATACCGGGGTCTCAAAAAACAAGTAATTTTTGCTGGGCCTTTATCCTTTTTTTAGGTTCACTAGGATTCTTTGTGGTTGGAACTTCCAGTTATCTTGGTAAAAATATAATATCTGTATTTCCGTCTCAGCAAATTATTTTTTTCCCACAAGGGATCGTGATGTCTTTCTATGGAATCGCGGGTCTATTCATTAGTTCTTATTTGTGGTGCACAATTTCATGGAATGTAGGCAGTGGTTATGACCGATTCGATAGAAAAAAAGGGATAATGTGCCTTTTTCGTTGGGGATTTCCTGGAATAAATCGTCGCATCTTTCTTCGTTTCTTTCTGAAAGATATCCAATCAATCAGAATGGAGGCGAGAGAGGGTCTTTTTCCTCGTCGTGTCCTTTATATGGAAATAAGGGGCCAGGGGGCCTTTCCCTTGACTCATACTGATGAGAATTTGACTCCACGAGAAATTGAACAAAAAGCTGCTGAATTGGCCTATTTCTTGTGCATACCAATTGAAGTATTTTGAAATGAACTGAGATGAGAAGAAATCTCAGCATGAGAGAAAGAACTTACTAATTATTTTTTTAAGACAACTTAAGTTTCTTAAAAATGTTCATTCCAGAAAAAGATGCTCTATTCTATTTCCCCGTTCCGTTGAGGCAGCAATCCATATACATTATACATCTCAAAGCAGGAGGACGTAAATGGAACAATTCTAATAAAAGAGAATATAACTAATAAAATATCTTAAGAAGCATCTAAACTCTTTGTACACAAAAACTCTTTTGTATACGCATACGCATGGTGTCCAGCTTCACTCTTTTATACTAGTAAAAGGTATAGATTCATCAAATATCCTAACATGTCTTTTTTTTTCGTAACACATAATTACACTTTTTAGGACCCATATTTTGAATTGATACCCTATCCCCGCGCTACGATTAGCCAGTGAAATCTTTAAAATTCAAAATAAAAGAATTAAAGGATCCAGCAGGATTCGTCTTTAAATTCAAAAAAGAAATGGGTTTTTCGAGCCTTCATCGAAATGAAGATGAAATTGGTTGGTTCCAATTTGCTTAATAGAGATCTCTAGAATCTGTAAAGAATTTTTACTTCTTTTTTTATTCGAAAGGGCCCTTCTTTTATGTTCTATTCTATATCCAAAGACTCAATTCTTATACAAAAAGAAAAATAGGAATAGAATCGACGAATGAAACAGGTTCATTAACAATTCACATCACAGATACAGAATGAAAAAAAAGAAAGCATTGGCTTCCCTCCCTTATCTTGTGTCTATATTCTTTTTGCCCTGGTGGGTTTCTCTCTCATTTAAGAAATGTCTAGAAACTTGGGTTATTAATTGGTGGAATACCGGGCAATCCGAAATCCTTTTGAATAATATTCAAGAGAAAAATGTTCTAGAAAAATTTATGGAATTAGAAGAACTTTTCCTGTTGGACGAGATGATAAAGGAATACTCGGAAACACATATGCAAAGGCTTGGTATAGGAATGCACAAGGAAACGATACAATTGGTTAAAAGACATAATGAATCTAATTTTCATATTCTATTGGATTTCTCGACAAATCTAATCTGTTTTGCTATTCTAAGTGGTTATTTTGTTCTGGGTAATGAAGAACTTTTCTTTCTGAATTCTTGGATTCAGGAATTTCTTTATAACTTAAGTGACACAATCAAAGCTTTTTCAATTCTTTTAGTTACTGATTTATGGATCGGATTTCACTCGACCCATGGTTGGGAACTAATGATTGGTTCAATCTACAACGATTTTGGATTGGCTGAGAATGATCAGATTCTATCTGGTCTTGTTTCCACTTTTCCAGTGATTCTAGATACAATTGTGAAATATTGGATATTCCATTTTTTAAATCGTGTATCTCCTTCGCTTGTAGTAATTTATCATTCAATGAATGAATGAAGAATTCATTAGATCTCTTGATCTTGATATCAATAAAATCAAAATATTTCTTCGTGTATAAAAA